CAAAGAAATTGAAATGATTGAAGTTTTTCTATTTGGAATCGTTTTAGGTCTAATTCCTATTACTTTGGCTGGATTATTCGTAACTGCATATTTACAATACAGACGTGGTGATCAGTTGGACCTTTGATTAATTAATACCTTGCTTTTCTGACCTCCTTCGGATTCAAGAAAGGGGGAGGTCAAATTCAGATTGCTGTTCCATTTTTTACGTAAAAATTTCGACCTAAAAAAACAAGAACGGAATCACGCTCTGTAGGACTTGAACCTACGACATTGGGTTTTGGAGACCCACGTTCTACCGAGCTGAACTAAGAGCGCTTTCTTACCACGAAATTACAAAAAAAGACTGTAAGGAAAAAAAGTCTTTATTTTTTTTTTTAACTACAATACATGTTGAAGGGCTATAGGATGATATATAATATGATATAAAATAGAAATTAAAGAGTAGGTATGTCATGTCCAATTTTTATTGATTTCAATGGACCCTCATTATGGCTCTGAGGCGAAGTGATAGGTAGGGATGACAGGATTTGAACCCGTGACATTTTGTACCCAAAACAAACGCGCTACCAAGCTGCGCTACATCCCTTTCATTTCAATTCAATTGGATTACAATGTCATTGTAGAGAATTCCTGCCTTCTTTTCTATATACTTATTTTATTTTCTTCATTGATATACATATTATCTTGCTATTTCGATCTTTCTATTTCGTCTTTTTTTTTGATCTCATATCATTTTTTTATCATATAATAATAAACTTTTTTTTTTATTTATTATATGATATTCTATGGTATATGAAAAAATAAAATAGGAAAAAAGATATATATTTTGTTCTTTTAAGAAAAGGAAAATCTTATCTATCAAAGCGTTGTACATTTCAATTTGAATTCTGGATTCTGTGTACAAACCAAACGCAAGTGGCTTTTTTTTATATATACATTTGATCTTTTTTTATTTAACTATATATCCGATCTGATCATATATGTATTACTATTAGGTATTACAATAAATATTATTTATTACAATTATATTACAATTATTACAATAAGGAGGATTTAAAATGCGAGATCTAAAAACATATCTATCTGTAGCCCCGGTAATAAGTACGCTATGGTTCGGGGCTTTAGCCGGTCTATTGATAGAGATCAATCGCTTTTTCCCGGATGCGTTGACATTCCCGTTTTTTTCATTCTAGTTATTTTATTAACATAACAATAACGGGGGGTGTGAAGAAGATTAGAGATACAATTAAATATCTGTGACTGCTACCTCCTCTTCTTTATTTTTATAAAAATTATTCTATATTTTTTTTTTTATAAATAAAAAAAAATAAAAATATAGAATAAAAGAAAGTTTATTCAACCGCAGCAAAATTCCGAGTGCGGGCCCGTAAATTAACGTCAATTAAGAAAACGGAAATAAAAATGTAGCTAGGGCGAGAGTATCATATACGATGTTTAAATGAAATACTGTACTAAACTTCTAATTGAAATATATTTTCAAAGCGTTGTATTACTTATTATTTTATTACTTTTTTTTTATTAGGATATTGGGTTGCAATGAAATTTTTTATAATTTGATTTCTGGATTTGATTTCGAGCTAGCAACTTCGATTTTTTTTTTATTCCGCTCTTCTTCTCTTCAGATCGGAAAATCGAAGCGTTGAGTAAATAAAAAACCAAGGTGAGGGAGGGGCTCATGGCCAAGGGTAAAGATGTCCGAGTAAGAATTATTTTGGAATGTACCGGTTGTGTTCGAAACAATGTTAATAAGAAACCAAGAGGCATTTCCAGATATAGTACTCAAAAGAATCGACACAATACGCCTAATCGATTGGAATTGAGAAAATTCTGTCCCTATTGTTCCAAGCATACAATTCATGGGGAGATAAAGAAATAGACGGAAACGATAGCGGCTTTACAGGGAAGATGAAAAATGATATATTAACAAAAAATATCCTATTAGGATTAGGATATAATATGGGAAGATAAAATCTATTTATAAAATTGTATATACAATTTTAATAAATTGAATATTGTAAAGAATTTCAATATTGTAAATTCTATATTGAAATATAAACAAGAAAGAAGGAAAATCCTATTTATTTTACTTGATCGGATCAAAAATGATAATGATTTAGAATTATAAGAAATAGGATTTTCAAAATAAGGACTAAACAAACCATGGATAAATCCAAGCGACTTTTTTTTAAGTCCAAGCGACCACCTCGTAGGCGTTTGCCCCCGATCCAATCGGGGGATCGAATTGATTATAGAAATATAAGTTTAATTACTCGATTTATTAGTGAACAAGGAAAAATATTATCTAGGCGGGTAAATAGATTAACTTTAAAACAACAACGATTAATTACTATTGCTATAAAGCAAGCCCGTATTTTATCTTTGTTACCTTTTCTTAATAATGAAAAACATTTTGAAAAAAACGAATTGGTCGCTCGCACTTCTGGTCTTAGAACTAGAAAAAAATAGGGTTACTCTTCAATTGAATCAAAATCAAAATTCGAATCCGAGCTCAAATTAAATTGATATTTTGTTCGAAAAATCTGAAAATCTAGATTTGATTGTCGTCGTCTTGTAAGAAAAAAACGAATTGGAAAAAAAAAATCGTTTTTTTTATCTAAATTCAAGTTTTTACTCAGTTTGGCTACCTGATCATATTCTCTTATTTTATCATATTAATTTCTATTCTACCTTCTCGGAATTCATTCTCCCGGAAATAACGTGTATGTAAAACATCCCGATGTACTACTTCCACTTTCCTTATTTTCTAATGTCAGTCGAAATCATATAAAGACAATTCCTATTTAATATAGCTAGTTGCGCAAGTATTTTACGATTAAGAAGCAACTGTCTCTTGGACAGATTGTTTATGAATCTACTATAACTATAGGATACCGCGCTTTCGCGAATTACTGCATTTATCCGAGTGACCCATAAACGACGAAAATTTCTTTTGTGCTTATCTCTATCCCGATGGGCCGAAACCAAAGCTCTTATTTTTTGTTGAATAATAGTTCGAGTAAGTCTTGAATGCGCCCCTCGAAAACTTGATGTGAATAAACGAATTTTTGTTCTACGCCTCCGCGCTATATATCCTCGTCTAATTCTGGTCATTGAATAAACGAAACTTTGATGAATAACTAATAAATTTCTTTTCTTTCAGTTATTCGTTTTCCTCCTTCTATATTAACAAAACGGATTCTGCCAATGTATAAAATAATAATTCCAACGGCTTTTGCTACTATAACCTTCCCAACCACGATTTGTTCTTTTTTTTTCTAGGTATTTCGCCTAGAAAAAGAGAAAGAAAAAAAAATTGTATTGATATTGGGTATCAAACAAAAACCGAATAAAAAAGTAATAACTAGAAATAGCTAAAAAATTAGTGGGTTCCATCGTTTCTATGGTTATTTCTTAAACGGTGAGGTCTGCTCTATACACCGGAGCCCCTTTCCTCATTTAATCATTTAATCAATGCTATTGCTAACTTGTACAGTTCATACTTTTTAGCTCTACTCATGAATTCTCCAGTAATAGTTCTTTCACAACCACAACGAGATCTATCTATACAGTAACGGTATTTAATTATGAAAATTAGCGGATTGGCTGACCCTGTTAGTCCGTTCTTGCAAGAGTAGGGGCATAACTTTCGGCCTTTTTTTATTTTAATTTAAATTTAAATAAGATTTCCCCTGCTTAACGACTAATCATTTGCTACCAATGGGAATTCTTTCTCATTTTAAATTGAAAATTGAGGTGATTAATGCACCAATGGAAACCATAAATTTGATACACAAGAGAGGGGTATGATAAATGTTTTTTTTAGATAGCGAAGGGCTTTCTTCTATTCTATCCTATTCATCCGTACTGCTCACGGATAGCGGAAAAATGGTTTCCTTTATTTTATCTTATCCGAACCCATGATCTGAACGAGTCGCACATACACCCGAGTACATGTTCCTCGGCGCTGAGGGCATCCCCCAAGTGCGGGGGATTTGGTGACATTTCTGATTGGCTGTCTTGTGTTTCTAATAAGTTGTTTAATAGTTGGCATGTTGAATCGTATGCATAATGGGCTGGTTTAGATCGATCCTAACCGGACGATTATGAGTTATTTATTTTCTATATTAATTTTCTATATTAATAGTTAAAAAAAGAAAAGAATAAAAATAATAAATAAAATCGCAAACTGCGATTGCATAAAATTCCTGCTATTTTTTAGGCAACTGCTACAAGATCAACAATTCCATAAGCTTGGGCTTCTGTGGCTGACATAAAAACATCTCGTTCCATGTCTTCGGATACAACCCATAAGGGTTTACCCGTTCTTTGTGCATAAACCCTTGTCAGGATTTCGCGAAGTTTCAGTAGTTCTTCCGCTTCCAGGACAAATTCTCTTGCTTGTGCTTCATAAAAACCAGCAATAGGTTGATGAATCATTACCCTGAGGATATAAGATAATCGATGGTTACTCTATCTCGGCTGATACGGTGACGAGAAAGAGAAGAGATAACGAATAATAAGAAAAAAAAAAGATAAAATTGAACAACCGTACAGGCATTGTTTGCGCATTGCATACGGCTCCACAATAGAATTGACTTTTACCTTTCATTGAATAAAAACAGAGAATATTTCATTTCTCATGCCTAGATCGGTAAATAATACAATAACCGCCCTTCTTTTTTTTAGGAGTTAAAAAAATACTATGGTGGTTCCGTTGCTTTATTTCATGGGCGATTTAGCAATCCCAAAGTTTCTTTTTTCAAATGCAAATAAAAAAATAATATAATTTTTTTTTTCGTACTCTTTCATAACATAAATGTGTTAAGAGTTCCCGGGCGTGAAAACAAAAAAGTTTGTGACGCTGAAATAGATCCCGATAGATAAGATAAAATCGTAAATATCCCTATATCTCATACTAATCTTTCGATACATAATCTACCGTTTTAAAAAACAAGAAAAAAAAAATTTCTTATATCGAATTCGAAATGCCATGCTATTATTACTTAATATTCATAGTTCAGACGGCGAAGGCATAGTTTTCTTTCAAATAAAAACCCATTGGCGCCGAGCGTGAGGGAATGCTAGACGTTTGGTAATTTGTCCTCCGACCAGGATAAAAGATCCCATTGAAGCGGCTAATCCCATGCATACTGTCTGTACATCCGGTCGCACGAATTGCATAGTATCATAAATAGCTATTCCGGGTATTACCCATCCGCCGGGAGAGTTTATAAATAAATACAAATCTTTGGTCTCACTCTCTATACTGAGATATACCATAAGACCGATAAGTTGATTCGAAATCTCGCTATCAACATCTTGACCTAAAAACAGTAATCTTTCTCGATAAAGTCGATTGATTAGGATAAAAAACTACCCCCTATAAACCGTACATGCACCTTTTGATGCATACGGTTCACCAAATAAATCGCGAAAAAAAAAAGAATCAATGTGTAGATTCCAGCCCCCCCCTTTTTGCTAGTGAGTTCTGTCTAACTTCTATTCTAACGGAGGGCTTTTCTTCCATTTTTCAAGAAAGATGAGTTTTGATGTGTTTACATCTAAAAAAGAATTCATTAAACTTATCAAACTAACTTCATCATTGATGTATTTTTTATCGTGATCCAATTCAAATCGTGATGCCATTTTCTTGTTCCCGAAGGGTCTTATTCAATTCTTTTAGGTTTGCGCTCTACTCCGAGTAAAGATCCGCCCGATTTTGATTTGCACATATAGGGCAAGGCAAATGTCCCCATACCACACCCTTTTGCTACACTTTTTTTTTCATTTCATGCTTTACGCCGAATATTTAATGTATTCATCATATTATTCCATTGATTATGATTATCAATTTGATATTACTTCTACTTATCTACTTAATAACTTATTAACTTATCTACTTATAAATTCTAAATTAAATAGAATAGGATACAAGTAGTAATGCTCGATATATTACTTTACTGATTGGTTTTTTCTAAACGAAGCCTGGATACTTCATTTTATTGGTCCAAACAAGCAAGCCAACCATAAATTATTCTAAATTGGATAATATTAATTTGTATACCCCAAAAAGGAAAGCAATTGCACTTAATTTTATTTCACGCTCCCAATTTTTGATGATTTAGATTTAATCAATCTTTCTTGGGCGAAACAGAGTATATCCCGATCGGGGGGGAGAACGGGAAAATCCCATATGACCCAATATATCTGACAAGTCGCACTATATGTCAATCCAAATTGAATCGTCCTCTCCAGGATTTCGAAAAGGAACTTTTGGAACACCAATAGGCATTTAATGAAAAAAAAAATGAAATACTCTAATTCATCACTTTGATGTGAAAGCGTAACAATGAATTTTTTTTTTCATAAAGTGTTAATAAGATTGGGCTTTATCATATTTTATGTTTAGATTCGATAAGTTCATAAAAAAACGAAATCTTAAATAAAGTAAAGGGAGACAAACTTAAAAAGTCAAATTCTTACAAATACGATTAGGCCCTTTGAATGATGAACAAATATGTATGCATTCGCTCATAGATAAAGATAGATGGCCAATCCTGCCATTGCGTATTGTTACTTATCGGGTATAGAATAGATCTGCTTCCCTTGTTTCTTACAAACCGAATTCTTACATTATTACTAAAATATTACTAAAATAAAAATAGTAATCCTTTCCCCGAGATAATCCACTGAAAAGTGGAAATATATAACATAGTTTTTTCAGTGCAATAAAGTTACATAGTGTCTATTTTTCGTTGATAAAGGGGTATTTCCATGGGTTTGCCTTGGTATCGTGTTCATACTGTTGTATTGAATGATCCCGGTCGTTTGCTGTCTGTCCATATAATGCATACAGCTTTGGTTGCTGGTTGGGCCGGCTCGATGGCTCTATATGAATTAGCAGTTTTTGATCCCTCCGATCCTGTTCTCGACCCAATGTGGAGACAAGGCATGTTCGTTATACCTTTCATGACTCGTTTAGGGATAACCAATTCATGGGGCGGTTGGAGTATCACTGGAGGAACCGTAACGAATCCGGGTATTTGGAGTTATGAAGGTGTGGCTGGAGCTCATATTGTGTTTTCTGGCTTGTGCTTCTTGGCAGCTATCTGGCATTGGGTGTATTGGGATCTAGAAATATTTTGTGATGAACGTACGGGAAAACCTTCTTTGGACTTGCCCAAGATCTTTGGAATTCATTTATTTCTCTCGGGGGTGGCTTGTTTTGGGTTTGGCGCTTTTCATGTGACCGGATTGTACGGTCCTGGAATATGGGTGTCCGACCCTTATGGACTTACCGGAAGGGTACAATCTATAAGTCCGGCATGGGGTGTGGAAGGTTTTGATCCTTTTGTTCCGGGCGGAATAGCCTCTCATCATATTGCAGCAGGGACATTAGGCATATTAGCGGGCCTATTCCATCTTAGTGTCCGTCCGCCTCAACGTCTATACAAAGGATTACGTATGGGAAATATTGAAACCGTCCTTTCCAGTAGTATCGCTGCTGTCTTTTTTGCAGCCTTTGTTGTTGCTGGAACTATGTGGTATGGTTCAGCAACTACCCCGATTGAATTATTTGGTCCGACTCGTTATCAATGGGATCAAGGATACTTCCAGCAAGAAATATATCGAAGAGTTGGTGCTGGGCTAGCCGAAAATCAAAGTTTATCTGAAGCTTGGTCTAAAATTCCTGAAAAATTAGCTTTTTATGATTACATCGGCAATAATCCGGCAAAGGGCGGATTGTTCAGAGCAGGCTCAATGGACAATGGGGACGGGATAGCTGTTGGGTGGTTAGGACATCCTATCTTTAGAGATAAAGAAGGGCGTGAACTTTTTGTACGCCGCATGCCTACTTTTTTTGAAACATTTCCGGTTGTTTTGGTAGACGGAGACGGAATTGTTCGAGCTGATGTTCCTTTTCGAAGGGCAGAGTCGAAGTATAGTGTCGAACAAGTAGGTGTAACTGTTGAGTTCTATGGTGGCGAACTAAATGGGGTCAGTTATAGCGATCCTGCCACTGTGAAAAAATATGCTAGACGCGCTCAATTGGGTGAAATTTTTGAATTAGATCGTGCTACTTTGAAATCCGATGGTGTTTTTAGGAGCAGTCCAAGGGGTTGGTTTACTTTTGGGCATGCTTCATTTGCTCTGCTCTTCTTCTTCGGACACATCTGGCATGGTGCTCGAACTTTGTTCAGAGATGTTTTTGCTGGGATTGATCCAGATTTAGACGCTCAAGTTGAATTTGGAGCATTCCAGAAACTGGGGGATCCAACTACAAGAAGACAAGTAGTTTGATACACCATTGATCTCTTACTTTTCACCTCTCCTCTATTTTTTTTTATTTGAAAGAAGGTACCGACGATATTTTAATTTGAATTGCCACCCTTTCTTTGAATCTTGCTCTTTTTTTTTTTTAGCTGGAGGGTGATCCAAAATAAACAGGTATGGAAGTTATAATTGTAAACCACAATCGAATCTATGGAAGCATTGGTTTATACATTTCTCTTAGTTTCGACTTTAGGAATAATTTTTTTCGCTATCTTTTTTCGAGAACCGCCTAAAGTTCCAACTAAAAAGATGAAATGATTTTTCATCATCTTAGTTATTTTTCATTATCTTAGTTGAAGGAAAGAGCTTCCTAAGATTTTGAAGCTCTTTCCTTCAACTAGTCCCCGTGTTCTTCGAAGGGATCCCTTAATTGTTGAGAGGGTTGCCCAAAAGCAGTATATAAGGCATACCCCGTAAAACTTACAAGTAAACCAGATATAGAGATGGCGACTAGGGTTGCTGTTTCCATTATTATCTATTTCAAGACAAGACCGCGACGGATCTATGCTAATTTATTTACAACAGAATGCTATACAAAGTCAACAGATCTTAATTAATACAAAATAAAATAAAAATAGTACTTATGGCTACACAAAGCATTGAGGGCAGTTCTAAGTCTGGTCCAAGACGAACTTTTGTAGGGACTTTATTGAAACCGTTGAATTCGGAATATGGTAAAGTAGCTCCGGGATGGGGGACTACGCCTTTGATGGGTGTCGCAATGGCTTTATTTGCGATATTCTTATCTATTATTTTGGAGATTTATAATTCTTCTGTTTTATTGGATGGAATTTCAATGAATTAGATTGAATTTACAAGAATAGTGAAGTCCTCGTTTTTCAATACAAAGCGAAGCGTTTGGATCTCGGATTTTTTTAGCCCATCCCTATTCTATTTTGGTAGTTCGATCGTGGAATTTATTTCTTTCTGTATTTTTGGAATATGAGTGTGCGGCTTGTTATAATGGATCCTATTGATAGTACAGAGGATGGGTCTGTCATCTTGATAGAGATGGGGTTTTTACCTCGTCAGGTATTTATTCGAGTATTTGGAGCACGGAATATATGAAATAGATTACGAATTAGTCCAACTATGATTCATATTTAATATAGAGAGAGAGATCCCGCGACCGGACTACAACAAAAAATTTCAAAGAATTAGAGATTAGAGTTAGAGAGTATAAATTGAAAGATTTTTCTTTTTTCAAACTCTTTGTATATTCATTCTTTCTTACTTTTGATCAATTTTTTTTTTTGATTTTTAGTCATTATTATATTAAATAAGCGATGATACAACGGTTTTGACTCATGCAATCTTTGGGCTTAGTTTGAAGATTTTATTGAATCATCGTGGTTCTAGTATGAATCTGAGGTTTCAGTCGATTTATAGGATCTTAACAAGAAAATTCCTATCAATCAATAAAAAAAAACAACATTAAGGTGGTATTACATACAAATAAAAAGAAATACTAAATTAAGAAAAATAAAAATAGTTAAGGGAAATAGAAGATTTAAGAGGCCTATAATAATTAAGATTAAAAGATTAATGAGCCGACTTGATATTTTAGCATTATAACCACAAAGACAAAGAATAGTGTTCGGATTTTTCTTTTTTCGTTTTCTCTTGTCATCCTCAGAATGGA